AAATAATTAAACTTCGGAATAATCTGAATTGATATCATTCGATGGATTAAATAAATGAATTTATAAGCTTTTGTTTCTTGGATTATGTATCCCGAATAGTTATACACTATTAAGATACACTATGAAGATTTTTTTGGAGGATCTACAAAAAATTTAAACAAGGGTGCAACCCCCCCTTTTTTTTATAGCGGAGCAGATCTAAAATCCTTAGTTAAAATAAATAGATCATTCAAAATAATTGATTCAAATGGATCCATATTTTAAGACTTTTTTTTTGTAATTTTCTGAATCACTATTCTCTCAATTATTCTATATATTCACGCTTTGGATCCAATCGAAAACCCTGGGATTTTCTTTTTTTTTTATCGATATTTATGTACGAAGAGTTAATCAATTTTGTGGTTAATCCATTTTGTGTGAGCCAAAAGGGCTCCTATAGTTAAACTAGAGAGTCGATCAAGATATTTCTCTTTAGAACTCTTTTTTTTTTTTGAAGTACGGTAGATTCTGATAGGGGTTGAAACTTTTTTGTTATATGTCCAACTCAATACCTAATTGGTTTAGGAAATCGAACACAAAGTTTGTATACAATGACAATCCCAACAATTTCGTTAAGTTTTGATACCAAACTATCCAAATATTTACAAAAATCCCTTGAATGTCGTGATGTAATTTGAAGTCATAAAAATCCCCCCTTTTTTTGCATGTCGAATCCATGAAATCCGATAAATTCAAAATGAATCATCAAAAAAAATGAAAAAAAAAAAGACAATTTTTATTTGAGCTCTACGCATGGATTGTGAGCAGAACTATCTAGTTTCAACTGTTCCAGTCCAGTAGAGCTTAAACTATACAAAAGCTCATTGTTAAAACTGATACTGTCCTACGTCAAGATAAATATTATTGAACGTCCAAATTCCTATTTGAACAAGTCCTCATGCATTGATTCTAATGTTTTCCCAAAAATATTGCATTGAATTGATTCCTTCAATCTCGACGATTGAATATGGATGGGCTATTATGATTTCGAGCAAGCCGCCATGGTGAAATCGGTAGACACGCTGCTCTTAGGAAGCAGTGCTAGAGCATCTCGGTTCGAATCCGAGTGGCGGCACCTTCTATTTTCTAGTTGTAAAAGAGATACAATAAATTCTATAAATGAATTCAATTCCTGATTTCAATTCCATAATGTAATTGAGGGACCCCTTTTAGTTTAGGATTTTTTTTATGATATTTTTGACTTTAGAACATATATTAACTTACATCTCTTTTTCGATCGTTTCAATTGTAATTACGATGTATTTGATGACCTTATTAGTCGATGAAATCATAGGACTATGTGATTCGTCAGAAAAAGGCATGATAGCTACCTTTTTTTGTATAACAGGGTTATTAGCTATTCGTTGGATTTATTCGGGGCATTTTCCATTAAGTAATTTATATGAATCATTAATGTTTCTTTCATGGAGTTTTTCCATTATTCATATGGGTCCTAAAATAAGGAACCAGAAAACCTATTTAAGCGCAATAACCGCGCCAAGTGCTATTTTTACCCAAGGCTTTGCCACTTCGGGTCTTTTAACCGAAATGAATCAATCCACAATATTAGTACCCGCTCTCCAATCCCAGTGGTTAATGATGCACGTGACTATGATGATATTGAGCTATGCAGCTCTTTTATGCGGATCATTATTATCAGTAGCTCTTCTAGTCATTACATTTCGGAAAAATATAGAGATTTTTGGTAAAAGCAAGCATTTCTTAATTGAGTCATTTTCCTTTGGTAAGATCCAATATATGAATGAAAGAAGCGCTGTTTTACGAAATATGAATGAAAGAAGGACTGCTTTACGAAACACCTCTTTTCTTTCCTTTAGAAATTATCACAGGTATCAATTGATTCAGCAATTGGATCGTTGGAGTTATCGTGTAATTAGTCTAGGGTTTCTTTTTTTAACCATAGGTATTCTTTCAGGAGCAGTATGGGCTAATGAGGCATGGGGATCGTATTGGAATTGGGACCCTAAGGAAACTTGGGCATTTATTACTTGGACCATATTCGCGATTTATTTACATACTCGAACAAATCAAAATTATCAAAGTGTGAATTCTGCAATCGTGGCTTCTATAGGATTTCTTATAATTTGGATATGCTATTTTGGGGTCAATCTAGTAGGAATAGGGCTACATAGTTATGGTTCATTCATATTAACATCTAATTGACGAAACGACCTAACGAATATAATACATAGGACCACATATATAACGAAACTTTGTGTAAGTTTTTGAGAACCATTTAAATAAAGTAAGTTATTTAAATGGTTCTCAAAAACGCCAAACCTATCTGAGTCCAATTCCAATTCACTTCATTTTTTTTCTTCTCTTAAGTATAAGAGAAGAAAAAAAAAAAGACTTCTTTTACTTTTTTTTTTCATTCTTTTTTTTTGATAACAGCACAGGATTTTTTTTTTTTTATTTTTTGTCTTATTCCTGAAAACTA